TAATTTTTGTGTTTTTTTGTATTTTATATGTAAATTTAAAGTTTTTTTTGTGATTAAGTTACTGTAAGATAGTCATTTAATTGTTTCAATTTTGCACCTTTTTTGGAGGTAATTTTTAAAAAAATTCTTAGTTTTCTGGTTGTTTAATATAAATAATTTATTTTAATATATTACATCTAATTAAATATAGCATTATAGTTTTATTTATTAATTATTATTTTATTATTTTAATTTATATATTTATCAAAAGTGATAGGAACCTATTTTTTAAGGCAAAAGAAATTATTATATAATAAAATATTTATATATATGTAATTAAATATATTATATTATATAAATAGGATATAAACAATATAAGTATTTAATTAATATAATTAGTATTATAAAATAATCTTTTATATTAATTATATAATATAATTGATTATTTACATTATAGTTAGATATATTATTATAATAATAAATAGTTAATAATATAATACATTTAATCTTATATTATTATGTATTATATTAAGATATTTAATTATTTCATTTAAATAATTTATATTATTTAATCTTTCTTTATAGATATATAAAAAAAGAAAGATTAAATAATAAGAGCATAGAATTAGATATTTTTTAATTTTTCAGTTCCATGTTTCATATTTATTACATATAATAGAGAGTTTGTTGTTGATCACATGAAGGTATTATTCTAAAATATTTTCACTATTTTGTGTTTTTTTATTATCTGGTTTCTTAATTATTTAATTGGTTTTTATTTTAGGTTTCTTATTATTTTTTGTATTGATTTTATTTTTGTTTAAAAGTTTTATTCTTGCTTAAATATTTACTTTTTCTTTGATTTATATGTAAGTTTTTGTTAGACTAAATGTTCTAGTTTGCAGTAATTTAATTTAATAATCAAGAGATTTTGGATTTAGCAATTGATTTAGTATTGGCATAATTCGTGCCAGCAGCCGCGGTTATACGATTGATACAAGTAAATATTATTGGTTATTACAGTTAATTATATTTTGAGATAAATTAAGGATTTTGAGGGTGAAATTTAAAATTTTTTTGTATTTCTTATTATGATTCTGTGAAACTTAAACAATAAACTAGGATTAGATACCCTATTATTTTAAGTGTTAATTAAGCTTACCAGGGTATTAATAGTTAGGATCTTTAAACCTAAAGAATTTGGCGGTATTTTATTCCATTCAGAGGAACCTATCCCATGATTGATAGTACACGATTGACTTTACTTAATTTATTTGTTTGTATATCTCCGTTATCAGAAAATCTTTTTAGAGTTATAATTTTCTTAATTTATAATTATAAAATATTTCAGGTCAAGGTGCAGCTTATAATTAAGAGGAGATGGGTTACAATTAATTTTTATTTATAACGGATCTGGTAGTGAAACACTACTAATGAAGGTGGATTTGATAGTAATTTAACATATTTAGTTTAATTGATATTGGCTCTGAGGTGTGTACACATCGCCCGTCGCTCTCATTATTAATATTTATTAATTTATAAGGTAAAATTTAAGTTAGATGAGATAAGTCGTAACATAGTAGATGTACTGGAAAGTGTATCTAGAAAGAGTTGCAAGATATAGCTTATTAGTAAAGTATTTCATTTACACTGAAAATTGTTCTGTGCAAATCAGGATATCTTGATTATTTATTTTATTATAATTATTTTTTGTTATTTTATTTTTTAATAAAAGAAATTTTATTTATTAATTTAGTTTTAGTATATTTTATAGAATTGATTTTTTTAATTATAGTTAATTAGTAATGTAATTGGATTATGAAATAAATATTTAATTTTTAGAAAGTAAATTTTAATTATTGTACCTTTTGTATCAGGGTTTATTAAATTTTTAGTATTTATTTACTATTCTCGATTTAGGTTGATTTAAAATCAATTTATAGTTAATGTATCATAATTATTTTTGAGTTGATTTTAGAAATGAAATGTTAATCGTTTCCTAAGATATCTAGTTTCTTAAGAAAAAATTTAATTTTTTAAAGTTATTAGTTTTTATTTACTTTTATATGTAAAAATATTAACTTATTAATACTTTAGGGGATAAGCTCTAGAGTTTACCTATAATTTTATTATTTTTAATTTAATAGTAAGCTTTAAATCAGCTATCTTTTTGATTACGTTTTAGTTCATTATTTTTTGAGTTGATTTTATAATTATTTTAGGTTTTATATTAAGATTATTAATTTAATTTTAAAATTATTGTAATAATGATAGAATTAGTATATTGTTTTGTTTATAATATTTTATTTTTAAAATTTATTATAAGGAATTAGGCAAAATTGATTTCCGCCTGTTTATCAAAAACATGTCCTCTTGATTATATTTTGAGGTCTGGCCTGCTCACTGACAAGTTTTTAAAGAGCCGCGGTATTTTGACCGTGCAAAGGTAGCATAATCATTAGTCTCTTAATTAGGGGCTGGAATGAATGGCTTGACGAGAAATCATCTGTCTCTTATTAAACTATATAATTTAACTTTTAAGTTAAAAGGCTTAAATTTTTCTTAAAGACGAGAAGACCCTATAGAGCTTAACATTTTATTTTTATATAATTTTCAGTTAATCTTTTTATATTTAAAGATAATGTTTTGTTGGGGTGACATGAAGAATAAATAAACTCTTCATTCTAAAATCATTTATTTATGTTTAATATGATCCATAATTTATGATCATAAGATTAAGTTACCTTAGGGATAACAGCGTAATTGTTTTTGAGAGCTCATATTGACAAAGCAGATTGCGACCTCGATGTTGGATTAAGAATAATTTTGGGTGCAGTAGCCCAATGATTAGGTCTGTTCGACCTTTAAATTCTTACATGATCTGAGTTCAGACCGGCGTGAGCCAGGTCGGTTTCTATCTTAAGTTTAAAATATTTATATTAGTACGAAAGGACCATGTAATTAAAATAATTTTTATTTATTGATTTAAATTAATATTTACTATTTTGACAGATAAATGTGTTGAATTTAGAATTCATTAATGTAGATTATTCTACAAATAGTATTGATATTATATGATTTATTTATATTTATTTTAAATTTTCTTTTACTGGTTATTTGTGTTTTAATTAGTGTTGCCTTTTTAACTTTATTAGAACGAAAGGTTCTTGGATATATTCAAATTCGAAAAGGTCCAAATAAAGTAGGTTTTGCTGGTATTCCTCAGCCTTTAAGTGATGCTGTAAAGTTAGTTTGTAAGGAGCAACCAATTCCTATTTTATCAAATTATTTATTATATTATTTTTCTCCTGTATTTAATTTAATAATTTCTTTAGTTATTTGAATTATTTTTCCATATTTAACTTATATATGTTCATTTTCTTATGGTTTTTTATTTTTTTTATGTTGTACTAGATTAGGTGTGTATACTGTAATAATTGCTGGTTGATCATCTAATTCAAATTATTCTTTATTAGGTTCTATACGTTCTGTTGCTCAAACTATTTCTTATGAAGTGAGATTAGCTTTGATTTTAATATCTTTAATTATTTTAATTGGTAGATTTAATATATTTAATTTTATAAATTATCAGATTTATTGTTGATTTATTATTATTTCTTTTCCTTTATTTTTATCTTGTTTTGCTTCTTGTTTAGCAGAAACTAATCGTACTCCTTTTGATTTTGCTGAAGGTGAATCTGAATTAGTTTCTGGATTTAATATTGAATATGGTGCTGGAGGTTTTACTTTAATTTTTTTAGCAGAATATACAAGAATTGTTTTTATAAGAATATTTTTATCTTTAATTTTTTTAGGAGGTGATTTTAATTCTTTTATATTTTTTATTAAGCTTGCTATTATATCTTTTACTTTTATTTGGGTTCGTGGAACTTTACCTCGTTTTCGATATGATAAGTTAATATATCTAGCTTGAAAGAGTTTTTTACCATTATCTTTAAATTTTTTTATTTTTTATGTTGGATTAAAGATTTTATTGATTTCTATAATTTAGTGAAATTTTTTAAGAAAAGCTAATAGAAGAGTTAAACTTCTAATTTTATGTTTTCAAAACATATGCTTTTCCTAAGCTAATTAGCTATTTATTATTTAATAAAATTATTTCATAAATTTGCAATATGAACATTTATTAAAAAATAATTAAAGTATATAACTGTTAAAATTTGTCCTGTTATAATATAAGGTTCTTCAACAGGTCGTTTTCCAATTCATGTTAATAAAATTACAATAATTACTATAAATCAAAATATAACTTGATTAATTGGATAAAATTGAATTCCACGAAATGGTGTTTTATTATAGAATGGGAGAATTATTAAGATTCTAATTGATAAAAATAATGCAATAACTCCACCAAGTTTATTAGGAATTGATCGAAGAATTGCATATGCAAATAGAAAATATCATTCAGGTTGAATATGAATTGGTGTAACTAAAGGATTTGCTGGAATAAAATTATCTGGATCTCCTAGTAAATAAGGATTAATTAAACATAATATAATTAATAATGATGTTATTAAGATGAATGTAATCGAATCCTTAAATGTAAAATAAGGGTGAAATGGAATTTTTTCAATATTTCTATTAATTCCTAATGGATTATTAGATCCTGTTTGGTGAAGAAAAAATAAATGAATTGCTGCTATAGCAGTAATAATAAATGGTAAAACAAAATGGAAGGTAAAAAATCGATTTAATGTAGCATTATCTACAGCAAATCCTCCCCATACTCATTGAACTAAATCTGTACCTAGATAAGGAATAGCTGATAATAAATTAGTAATTACTGTTGCTCCTCAAAATGATATTTGTCCTCATGGTAAAACATAACCTATAAATGCTGTTGCTATAACTAAAAATAAAATAATTGTTCCAATTATTCAGGTATGTATATACATATATGATCCATAATAAATTCCTCGTCCAATATGTAAATAAATACAAATAAAGAATATTGATGCTCCATTAGCATGAATGGTTCGAATAATTCACCCATTATTTACATCTCGACAAATATGGACTACTCTTCTAAATGCTATTTCGATATTTGATGTGTAATGCATAGCTAGAAATAATCCAGTTACAATCTGAATTATTAAACATAAACCTAATAAAGAACCAAAATTTCATCAAAATGAAATATTTATTGGTGCAGGTAGATCAACTAATGAATTGTTGATAATTTTAAATAAAGGATGTTTTAATCGAATTGGTTTATTCATTAGTAATTATTTTATTTTGCGAATAGGTCCTTGATTAATATTAGTAATTTTTACTACTGCTAATAGTGCTAAAAATAAATAAATTATTATTATTATTGTAATAATAAATGTTGGATTATTGTATAATTTTTCCAATGATAATGTTATTTCTTGATAATTAATAATATTATTAATATTTATAGTTTCTGTATTTTTAAAAAAGTCTATAAATATTATTTTGTCTATAATTATTATAAATATTATTATAATAATAAACAAAATAAACGAGAATACTATAATAATTGATTTTGGTTGAAATATTTCGTTTGATGCAATTCTTGTAATGTAAATAAATAGAACTAATATACCTCCTAGAAATGTTAGGAATAAAATATATGATAATCAAAATCTTTCTATTATTGTTCCACTTATTAATCCAATAAGAAAAGTTTGCAAAATAATAAAAAGTATTATTGATATTGGATGGTTTAATTTAATAAAATTAAAATTTATTACGTTAGATAGAGTTATAATTATTATTTTAATCACCTCAGGAGTTAGTTTATTAAAAATATTGGTTTTGGAGACCAAGGATAGAAAAGTTTTCTATTCCTGAAGTTTTAAAAGTGGGGGCAGACCTTATTTCCGACTTACAAGGCCGGCGTTTTTTTTAAACTATTAAAACTAATGTTTATATTTTCTGTTTTTACTTCTTTATTAATTTATTTTTCTGGTGTTTATGTTTTTTCTTCAAAACGTAAGCATTTATTGATAGTTTTGTTAAGATTAGAATATATTGTTCTTTCTTTATTTATATTAATTATTATTTTTCTTATTGAATTTGGTTATGATTACTTTTTTCCTGTTATTTTTTTAGTTTTTTCTGTTTGTGAAGGTGCTTTAGGTTTATCAATTTTAGTTTCTATAATTCGTTCTCATGGAAATGATTTTTTTAATTCTTTTAGATTATCTTTATGTTAAAATATTTACTAATAATTGTTTTTTTGACCCCTCTTTGTTTATTAAGGAATTCCTGATGGTTGATTCATTCTTTAATATTTTTGTCTAGTTTTATTTTTATAATTTGTATTTATTCATATTGTGATCTAAATATAATTGGATATTTTTTTGGGATTGATTATTTTTCTTTTAGTTTAATTTTATTAAGTTTTTGAATTTGCTCTTTAATAATTATAGCTAGAGGTTCTGTTTTTTTTTCTTCTTATCACTCAAATATTTTTATTTTTATAGTTTTATTTCTTTTGATTATATTATGTTGTTCTTTTGCCAGTTTAAGATTATTATCTTTTTATATTTTCTTTGAGGCTAGATTGGTTCCAACTTTACTTTTAATTTTAGGTTGAGGTTATCAACCTGAACGTCTTCAAGCAGGTATTTATTTGATTTTTTATACTTTATTTGCTAGATTACCATTATTATTAGTTTTATTTAAAGTTTATTCTTATATTAATACTTTATATTTTCCTTTATTATTTGATTTTGGTTCTTATTATTTTATATTTTATGTTTTTATGATTTTGGCTTTTTTAGTTAAAATACCAATATTTTTAGTTCATTTATGATTACCTAAGGCTCATGTTGAGGCTCCTATTTCTGGTAGAATGATTCTTGCTGGTGTTTTACTTAAGTTAGGTGGTTATGGTATTTTTCGTGTAATAAGGATTATTTCTTTTTTAGGATTAAAATTTAATTATTTTTGGTTGTCTTTAAGTTTATCAGGTGGAGTTATTGTTAGATTTATTTGTTTTCGTCAAGTTGATTTAAAGTCTTTAATTGCTTATTCTTCTGTTGCTCATATAAGTATAGTGATTGGTGGTTTATTAACTATAAATTGATGAGGTTGTATAGGTTCTTTATCTTTAATAATTGGTCATGGTTTATGTTCATCTGGTTTATTTTGTTTATCAAATATTATTTATGAACGTTTGGGTAGACGAAGATTATTAATTAATAAGGGTATAATTAATCTTATACCAAGAATAGCTCTTTGATGATTTCTTTTAAGTTCTTCTAATATAGCTGCTCCTCCTTCATTAAATTTAATTGGTGAATTAAGTTTATTAAATAGAATTATATCATGATCTTCTTTTAGATTTTTGGTTTTAATTTTTTTATCTTTTTTTAGAGCTGTTTATACTTTATATATATATTCCTATTCACAACATGGTTCTTATTTTACTGGTGTTTATACTTGTTCACTTGGTTATTTACGTGAATATCATCTTTTATTTTTACATTGATTTCCTTTAAATATTTTATGTTTAAAGAGTGAATATTTTTTTATTTAATTTTACCTAAGTATTTTAATTAAAATATTGGTTTGTGGGATCAATGATATGAATTTTTTCATCTTAGGTCATTAAGTTATTTTCTATTTGTTCTTTAAGTTTTTTTTCTTTATTTTTTATGAGAACTTTACTTTTTATTTTAGGAATTTATTATTTAATAATTGATTATAGAGTTTTTATTGAGTGAGAACTTTTTAATTTAAATAGTTCTATAGTTGTTATAACTTTAATTTTAGATTGAATGTCTTTAATTTTTATATCTTTTGTTATATATATTTCTTCTTTAGTTATTTATTATAGAGAGGATTATATATCTGGTGAAAAGAATATTAATCGTTTTATTACTATTGTTTTAATATTTATTCTTTCAATAGGTTTTTTAATTATTAGTCCAAATTTAATTAGAATTTTATTAGGTTGAGATGGTTTAGGATTAGTTTCTTATTGTTTAGTAATTTATTATCAGAATGTAAAATCTTATAGTGCTGGTATATTAACTGCTTTATCTAATCGTATTGGAGATGTTGCTATTTTAATTTCAATTTCTTGAATATTAAATTTTGGAGGTTGAAATTATATTTATTATTATGATTTTATTTCTTATTCTTTTGAAATAAAATTGATTACTATATTAATTATTTTGGCAGCTATAACGAAAAGAGCTCAAATTCCTTTTTCTTCTTGACTTCCTGCAGCTATAGCTGCTCCTACTCCTGTTTCTGCTTTAGTTCATTCTTCTACTTTAGTTACTGCTGGTGTTTATTTATTAATTCGTTTTAGACCTATAATTAATATTTATAATTGTGGTTGGTTTTTATTATTAATTGGATGTTTAACAATATTTATAGCTGGTCTAGGAGCTAATTTTGAGTTTGATTTAAAGAAGATTATTGCTTTATCTACTTTAAGACAACTTGGTTTAATAATAAGAATTTTAGCTATAGGTTATCCAAAACTTGCTTTTTTTCATTTATTAGCTCATGCTTTGTTTAAGGCATTATTATTTATATGTGCAGGTTCAATAATTCATAATTTAAAGGATTCTCAAGATATTCGTTTTATAGGTTCAATTGTAAATTTTATACCTTTGACTTCTGTTTGTTTTAATGTTTCTAGTCTATCTTTATGTGGTATACCTTTTTTAGCTGGTTTTTATTCTAAGGATTTAATTTTAGAAATAGTTTGTTTAAGATGAATTAATTGTTTAATTTTTTTTTTATATTTTTTTTCAACAGGATTAACTGCTTCTTATTCTTTTCGTTTATTTTATTATTCTATATCTGGTGATAATAATTTTTATTCTAGTTTTTCTTTTGATGATAAAAGCTTTTATATTTCTTTTGGAATAATTTCTTTATTATTTATTGCTGTTTTTGGTGGTAGATTACTTTCTTGATTAATTTTTCCTATTCCTTATATAATTGTTTTACCTTTATATTTAAAATTTTTAACTATTATTGTTGTTATTTTAGGTTCTTATTTTGGTTATTTAATTTCTAATTCAAGTTTTTCTTATAATTTATTTTCTTTAGATATATTATCTTTTTTTAGATTTGTAGGTTCTATATGATTTATACCTTTTCTTTCAACTAAATTTATTAGTTATTTACCTTTAAAGTTTGGTTATTATTCATCTAAGTCTTTTGATTATGGTTGAGGTGAATTATTAGGTGGTCAAGGTTTATATAGTTTATTTATTTATATAATTAATTATATTCAAAGTTGATATGATTCTAATTTTAAAATTTATCTTTTAACTTTTATTTTTTGAATATTTATTTTAATTATATTATTTTCTTTACAATACCTAAATAGCTTATAATTAGAGTTTAACACTGAAGATGTTAAGGAAATATTTTTATTTTTAGGTATATTTATAAATATATGTATATTATTTTTACAGTGAAAATGTAATGTTTTATTTAAACTATATAAATAGAAATGTTAACGGAGTTAAACCGCTAATATATAAAGTTAGCAGCTTTAATATTGTCTTTACATTTCCTTAATTGGAACTTATAGTTCAATTATATTATTAACAGTAATATGCCTCTTATTTTGGCTTCAATTAATAAATAAGGGTAATAAATACCATTTTTTCAGGTCGAAACTGATTGTGATTCTTCACTTCTTATTTTTTAAGGTTAATTGATTAATCAATACTTTTTGAATGCAACCCAAATGTTATATTTAACTATAACCCTTAATTTGCTCATTGAAGAGCTCCTTGATTTCATTCGTGATATAATCCTATTAATAGGATTAGAATAAAAAATATAGTTGATATTGTTCAGATTATAATATTTGATGTTTTTAAAATAATTACAATTGGTAAAATTAGTGCGATTTCTACATCAAAAATTAAAAAGATTACTGCAATTAAGAAGAACTGGAGTGAGAATGGTATTCGAGCAGATCTTTTTGGGTCAAATCCACATTCAAATGGTGATCTTTTTTCTCGATCATTAATTAATTTTTTAGATAGTATTGTTGCGAGAATTATAACAATTATTGGTACAATAAATCTAATAAATACTCTTGTTGATAGAATTAAAATTGTTTTTCTTGATTTATAATCAAGCTTTTTGATTGGAAGTCAAATGTACTATTTATACTAGAATAACAATTATCTACCTCATCAGTAGATTGAAATATATAAAAATAATCATACTACATCTACAAAATGTCAGTATCAAGCAGCCGCTTCAAATCCAAAGTGATGGTTGGGTGAAAATTGTTTTATTGAATGTCGTATTAAACATGTTATTAGGAATAATGTTCCAATAATTACATGTAATCCATGGAATCCTGTTGCAACAAAAAATGTTGATCCATAAATTGCATCAGCAATAGTAAAAGGTGCTTCTCAATATTCATATGCTTGAAGTATAGTAAAATAAATTCCTAATAATACAGTAAAAAATAATCCTTGAAGTGCTTGAGTATGATTAGATTCTATAAATCTATGATGAGCTCATGTTACAGTTACTCCTGATGCAAGTAAAATTGCTGTATTAAGTAGTGGGATTTGTATAGGATTAAAAGGTTGAATTCCTATTGGAGGTCATAATATACCTAATTCAATAGTTGGAGCTAGTCTTCTTCTAAAAAATGCTCAGAAGAATGATATAAAAAATAATACTTCAGATGCAATAAATAAAATTATACCTCATCGTAATCCGATTGATACAAATCTTGTATGTAATCCTTGATATGTTCCTTCTCGGACTACATCTCGTCATCATTGAATTATTGTAAGTAAAGTGATTCCTATTCCAATTATAAATAAATTAATATTAAATAAATGGAATCATTTAGCTAATCCTGAAACTAAAACTATTGCTCCAATTGCTCCTGTTAATGGTCAAGGTCTATAGTCTACTAAGTGAAATGGATGATTTGAGTGTATTGTTAACATATGTTTAATAAACTTCTCTAGAGTAAAGAGTTCTTAAAATAGAGAATACATAAGCTTGAATTAAAGCTACTGCTGATTCTAAAATTAATAATAATATTTGTCCAAAAATTAATAGTGAAATTAAATTTATTGCTATTGATGGTCCTGTATTTCCTAAAAGAGTTAATAATAAGTGTCCTGCAATTATATTTGCTGCTAGTCGTACTGCTAATGTTCCAGGACGAATTACATTACTAATTGTTTCAATTAGTACTATAAATGATATAAGTGCTGGAGGTGTTCCTTGAGGGACTAAATGTGTAAATATATGATTAGTATGATTAATTCATCCAAATAATATAAATCTTAATCATATTGGTAATGCAATTGCAAATGTTAATACTAAATGACTAGTTCTTGTAAAAATATAAGGGAATAATCCTATAAAATTATTAAATATTATTATAATAAAGATTGAGATGAAAATAAATGTTGTTCCATTAAATGCATTTGGTCCTAATAATGTTTTGAATTCATTATGAAGAGTTAAATTTAATTTATTTCATATAATATTAATTCGTGATGGGGTTAATCAAAATAAAGTTGGAATTAATATTAATCCTAAAAATGTTCTAGTTCAATTTAATGATATATTAAATAAATTAGTTGATGGATCAAATGTTGAGAATAAATTTGTTATCATTTTCAATTTAGGTTATTTTTTTTAATTTTTCTTTTTTCTCTTCTTTTTATAATTATTGGTTTAAATGAAAAAAAGTTTATTTGATTAAATAAAATTAATACAATAGAAAATATAATAAATAGTGAAAATCATATTAATGGTGATATTTGAGGGATTTAGAAATTTATTCCTCATCAGAAGTATTTGTTAATTTACTATTTTTTGGTTTAAGAGACCATTACTTACTTTCAGTCATCTGATGGTCAAGGTGTACTAATTAATTAGTTATTTTAGATTGACACTCTAATGTTATTTTTAACTAACTCCTTAAATTATTTTAGATAATCATTTGATAAATATATTAACTGAAGTTCTTTCAATTACAATTGGTATAAATCTGTGATTTGCTCCACAAATTTCAGAGCATTGTCCGAAGAATAATCCAGGTCGATTTATTGTAAATGTTCCTTGATTTAGTCGTCCTGGTGTTGCATCAATTTTAATTCCTAATGCTGGTACTGCTCATGAATGAAGTACATCTGATGCTCTTGTTAAAACTCGTACTTCAGTATTTATAGGTAGAATTGTACGATTATCAACATCAAGCAATCGGAATCCATTAATTTCTAAATCATTTTCTGGTGTTATATAAGTGTCAAATTCAATATCTACAAAATCAGAATATTCATAACTTCAGTATCATTGACGTCCAATTGTTTTAATTGTAATTATTGCATCAGCTGAGTCATCAAGTAAATAAAGTAGTCGTAATGATGGTAATGCAATAAAGATTAATGTAATAGCTGGAAGTGCAGTTCAAATAGTTTCAATAAAATGTCCATGAAGTAAATTTCGTCTTGTGAAAGAAATAATTAATATATATCTAAGTGCATATCCTACAATAATAGTGATTATTATTAATACTACTATTGTATGATCATGGAAAAATGATAATTGTTCTATTAATGGTGAAGCTCTATCTTGTAATGATAAATTTGATCATGTTGCCATAAGTTCTAATAAAAGGTCAAACCTTTATTTGTAAAGCTTAAATTTACTGCACTAATCTGCCATATTAGAATCTAGAAATTAATGGTAATTCTGAATATCTGTGCTCTGCAGGAGGGTTATTTTGAAGTCATTCTGTTGATCTACTTATATTTGATCTAAATAAGATTGTTCGATTTGAAATTATACTTTCTCATATAATTAGAATAAATATAATAATTCCTACAATTGAGATAGTTGATCCAATACTTGAAATTACATTTCATGATGTATATGCATCAGGGTAATCTGAATAACGTCGAGGTATTCCTGCTAATCCTAAAAAATGTTGAGGGAAGAATGTTAAATTTACACCAATAAATATAATTGTGAATTGAATTTTTAATCATGTGTTATTTATTATTAATCCAGTAAATAAAGGATATCATTGAATTACTCCTCCTATAATTGCAAATACTGCTCCTATTGATAATACGTAGTGAAAATGGGCTACAACATAATAAGTATCATGTAAAACAATATCAAGTGATGAATTTGCTAAAATTAATCCTGTTAAACCACCAATTGTAAATAGAAAAATAAATCCTAGTGCTCATAATAATGGAGGATTAAATTTGAATTTTGTTCCATAAAGTGTTGCTAATCAGCTAAATACTTTAATACCAGTTGGTACAGCAATAATTATTGTTGCTGATGTAAAATATGCTCGTGTATCTACATCTATTCCTACTGTAAATATATGATGTGCTCATACAATAAATCCTATCAATCCAATTGATAATATTGCGTAAATTATTCCTAATGTTCCAAATGATTCAATTTTTCCACTCTCTTGACATACAATATGAGAAATAATACCAAATCCAGGTAGAATTAAAATATAAACTTCTGGGTGTCCAAAGAATCAAAATAAATGTTGATATAGAATAGGGTCACCTCCTCCTGCAGGATCAAAGAATGATGTATTTAAGTTTCGATCTGTTAATAATATTGTAATAGCTCCTGCTAGTACTGGAAGTGATAATAATAAAAGTAAAGCTGTAATAGCTACTGACCAAACAAATAATGGTGTTTGGTCTAATGTTATTCTTTCTGATCGTATATTGATTGCTGTTGTAATAAAATTAACTGCTCCTAGAATTGAAGAAACACCTGCTAAATGTAATGAGAAGATTGCTAAATCAACTGATGCTCCACCATGAGCGATTGCCCCAGCAAGTGGGGGATAAACTGTTCATCCAGTCCCAGCTCCGTTATCTACTATGGAAGATGTAATGAGAAGGGTTAATGAAGGTGGTAAGAGTCAAAAACTTATATTATTTATTCGTGGAAATGCTATATCTGGTGCTCCGATTATTAATGGTACAAGTCAATTACCAAATCCTCCAATTATAATAGGTATCACTATAAAAAAAATTATTACAAATGCATGGGCTGTGATAATTACATTATAAATTTGATCATCTCCAATTAACGATCCTGGTTGTCCTAGTTCAGCTCGAATAATTATTCTTATTGAAGTTCCTACTATTCCAGCCCATGCTCCAAATATAAAATATAAAGTACCAATATCCTTATGGTTTGTTGAAAATAATCATTTTTTCGGTAGGATGGCTGAATAGTAGGCGATAGATTGTAAATCTATTTATGAGAATTTTCTCTCTTACCATATTATTGGTTTTATATTCAATTATGATTTTAGACTGCAATTCTAAAGGTGTAAATAATTTTACTAAGGCCTAAAAGATTATTCTTTTAATTATAACTTTGAAGGTTATTAGTTTATTTAACTTAAGTCCTTAAAAGAAATAAGTTAATATAGATGTTGATGTTAGACCTAAAGTTGAAATAATTACTGTTACTGTTAGAATAAATCTTGTTTTATTTGATGGGTTAATTATTGATCATGAATTTTCTGAATACGATAAAATAAGGGCTGAGAATCTAATTCGCATGTAATAATAAAGTGTAATTATAGTTATTATAACTATAATTGTTATTATGATTGTTATATTATTTTCTACTATGAATTGTATAACAATTCATTTTGGTAAAAATCCTAAGAAAGGTGGTAATCCTCCTAACGAAAGAAGGGATAGAAATATTATAAATTTAATTTCTGTTTTTATATTTGTTGATGAATAGATTTGACTAATAAAGAATAAATTTATTTGTTTGAATAGGAGAACTAAAATTATTCTTAATAATGAATAAATAGCGAAGTATAATTCTCAAACGTTTTCTCTTACTATTAGTGATCTAATTATTCATCCTAGATGACTAATTGATGAATATGCTAAGAGTTGTCGTAGTGATGTTTGATTTAAACCCCCTCATGCTCCAATAATAATTCTTGTAATAGTGATGGCAAATATAAATATTCTTAACTGGATACAGTATGATAACACTATTATTGGTGCAATTTTTTGTCATGTTATTAATGTTAAACAATTAATTCATGTTGATGTTCCTATAACTTCTGGAAATCAAAAGTGGAAGGGGGCAGCACCAATTTTTAATAATAATCTAGATCTGATTATTATTGATGGAATTAATTCTATTTTTCATCTTGTTGTATATTTTATTTGGATGAATAAAATAGAAAATAATAACATTGTTGATGCTATTGCTTGCACAATGAAATATTTAATTGATGATTCGTTTATTATTATATTCTTATTATTTGCTAATATGGGAATAAAAGAGAGTAAGTTGATCTCTAGTCCTATTCAAACTCCGAATCAAGAGTTTGATGAGATGGACAGGATCGTTCCTATCATTAATGTTGATAGGAAGAGAAGTTTTGTAGAGTTGTTGATCATTAAAAAGGAGAGGATTAATACCTCTATAAATGGGGTATGAACCCATTAGCTTAATTAGCTTACCTTTTTATACATTAAGGTGTATGATGCACGTTAGTTTTTGATACTAAAGGTGATAGTTTAATTCTATCTTATGTAAGATCTAATGAAGGTAATTAAAATTACTTTATTTACCCTATCAAGGTAGCCCTTTAATCAGGCACTTCATT